GTAAGCCGGCGCTTCCCAGAGAGGAATATCCCTAGAGAAAGAAGTTAAGTACGGGCTGAGAATGGTCTTCAATAGACTCGAATTCGACCCTTTCTTTTGGGAGTGTAAAAGACCGGAGTTTGGAATCCGTCTTTGAAGAAAGAAGCCGCCTAGCTCCTTCTTTCTCAGCATCGGGCAAATCCTTTTCTATAGCGCATGAAGGCCTATCCGCGTAGGTCATTACCCATGTTCCGGGGAAGTAGCATTCTGAACCTATCAAGAGCATGGCGGAATGCATTTAGCTGCTGTACACCAAGACTGAAGAGAGGAATTGCCTCTACTCCAGAGGAGTACCGATTGGCTTCTCAATACCAGTACTAAGTAATTAATGGGGGACTCTTATCTTAAAGGGGGAATTCTCACACCTTCGTAGGCGATCCTGATCCGTCTCGTCGTGACAAGGCATGATTGGACCCTTTATATACTATAGCTATAGCAGGGCCTTTGGCACCAAGCTTTGCTTACTACTTAGTCGATTCACTTAGAAGATTCAAAGATGAAGATCGACAGGCGCCAGTCAGGAAAACAATCTCTTAAGAAATGAAATCCCCGTATACGCATAGAGCGGAAGTGAGGACAGAAGAAGATTACCCAAAGCCAGAAGGACTTGCGAATGCACCAAAAGGTGGAAATGAAATATCTGTGGATGCCCACTCCGTACTTGGATTAACAGACGTGTCTCGTTGTAAGGTTCCTACTCGATCTTTTTGATCTTCTTACGTAAGGAACTCCCTCTCATATCAATAGGTCAAGCCCTACATGGCTGAGCAAGATCAGGAGAGTCAGCCAAAACCGGGCTCCCGCCTAACCACAACCGCCAGGTGTAGACACCAGGCCAAAAGAGTACGAGGACGATTCGACGACTATGTATGCCGCCCCTCCAAATGCTAGAAAAAGAAGCCGCCCTAGCTTCAGCAGAAGTGGTGCAAGGCCGATATCGAAAGAAAAGAATCGTTACGACGTGACCTACAGACGTACACAATTGATCAATAAGACTTGGGCAAGAGAGCTCTGCAAACATATCAACACCAGGTCTTTGTCCCACTGCGGCGACAGTTCCTACTAATCCGAGCCCATCTTTTGTTTTGATGAGGAAGGGCATCCTCAAATGATGGACTAAAGGTCCCTTGCCTTGATACTCAGCCCCGAGATAGACGATTTCGACCAAAGAATGGTCCAAAACAGACGATAGGTGCGAGGTCGCAAGCCGGAAGAATGAATTTCCAATCAATACATGCAGCAGTAGGTCCCGATCAAGCCGGATATCGCATCACCGAAAGAAGAAGGGGATATTCTACCTCTCAGCCGGGCATGGATCTCTCCACGTTGGCTTCAATGTTAGCGTTAGCTCTACGGATCGATAGACCAAATAGACCAGTTGGCGGTAGTAGCAATTTCCGTAAGTAAGCAATAGAACCTGCTGCTATTTGCTTCTCATTCTCGTTATTAACACATTCTAAAATAAAGTCGCTTTCGAGAAAGAAAAAAGAAGGAATCAAGGTGATATGCGAGGTATTCGCTCTGGTACTCCTAGCTCCGGGTTCTTTCGTTCTTCTCTTAAGCTTTTCAACAACTCACATGTGTGAAGCATCTCGCTAGCCTTCAGAATATAACTATGATTTGCCGCCCTGTCTTGAGTCGGATAGAGCCTGGTTCACCAGGCGAAAGAGCACATATCTTATTATACGACATTAGTTGCGACCTGTGGAAGGCTAAGATCAGGGAATTGGCGCTGCGTTCGTTGCTGCCTTGCTAAAGCAGTCCACCATTTGGACATACCTCTTTTCATTCGTGTTGCGTGCATATGATTCGCAAAGAAAAGTATCAATTAACCTTCTTTCACCCTGGATGATAGCTAAGTGAAGTGAGAATCTTTCGTTCATTCTTATTTTTCTCGTTCCAACTATTATTGTATTGCACACAAATTCCAAGTTTCATCATAGGAGAAGAAGTGTGATTGGCCTTCGTTCATCTGTTCTTATCTGACTCTTTGTGCTATTCATGCTGCGATTCATGATTCGTAAGGTTGTTTGTAAGCGTCAATGTCCGTGGATACCAGAGTATAGGGGAAGGTTTCGGCCTTTGTTTGGTACGTAGTTTGTCAAAGAAAAGATATTAATTACTGTAATGAATGAATTCGGGGATATCAGCTTAGGAAAGATCTCTGGGATATCGGCTAGGAGTTCTCATCCGTATTAGACCATGAAATCCCTCATCCGTAAGAAAGATGATCTATTGGCTCACACTCCCGGTGAAGGTTCTAATTAAAGAGATATCACTAAGGGGCATAAGAGGTATTGGCCTAAAGGGGCGCAGAAGTACATAAAGGGATTTCCCGGGTCAAAGGAAGGGTTCAATACACATTGATAGAGCGAAGGAATAAAGTCTAATTGCGAACTACACTAAGATGCAGATAAACTCGTTAGCGGGAAGAACAACGACTAGCAAGGAAACCAAATCAAAAAAGGCTAGGGTTGCTTTCTCTGTTGGTTGCATTTCATATAGCTGTGAAAGTTGCAAATGGGATTTCTATTCCTAAGGGCGACATGGAAATCGCACTTTTTTCATTTCATATAGCTGTGAAATGTGCATTTAATCGATTTCTTTCCTCGATATGTGTAGCCAAGGATCGCGTTTATTTCCCCAAGGGCCAGCTAACGATTGTGTAGGGCCAGATGCTCCTGTACGAGGGCTGTATGATACGAGGGCGCATTCTAGCATTCTAGCAGTTAACTAGCTAAATAGTTCCTGTTGTTCTTTGTCTTTTTCTAAATATAGTCTATTTGACTCTAAAGTAATAACCTGCGGCAGTGAAAAGGGAATCTCGGGACGATTCCCGAGCGGCATAGAGCTCCTGAATCGGCATCAATCAGCTAAACATAGGGAATAGGAAATAGGGATAGGGCGATCCCGCAGCTAAGCATTCAACCAAAGCTTTTCTCTTTCTCTCCTCAAAGTACGCGTTTTCAAAGGAATTCTTGCGGCTAAAGCTGAGATGCAATTTGCGCTTTTGCCTGTATACTGTATATATGGCGCGCCCGATTGAGGAGTCCGGAGAAAGCGGATACAATCTATGTTTCTTTTCTTCTTCCTGGCTTTCTTCTCGAGTTTCGAGTGAATGGAACGTTTGGCGAACATATAACATATTATATTGAGGAAAGGGTGTCAATGGTACGAGTCAATGGGACTAACGAGACAAGACTTACGAGCTAAAGAAAAGGGGGTTGCCGTGTATGCTTTCCTCAATGTTGCTAACGTATTTTCGGTTTCAGTTCCGTCTTCGAGACCGGGTGAACAGGCCGGGTTTTGTTAGCTCGGTTGTTCAAGCATGTCTTCGCCTTCAACCAGAAATAGCAGTACGCGTGTGGAATCAATAGGCTCAAAGGCGAGATAACGGTATTCGATAGGGGCGAAAAGAGCTACTCAATATGTTCGGAGGTCCACCTGTAGCTACACTACAGTATTGATTGAATAAACCAATCAATAAATAGGTCTCAATCGGCCAACACTATAGGGCTAGGGCAACCCTGCAGCTAAGGCGGTTACTGATCTAAATAGTTTGTTCTTGGGCTCTGAATGTAGTTGGTGAACTGGGCTATTTCTTTCTCTTAAAATGGGAAGGGATTCTTCTCTCTTCGAGAAGGGTTAATTCGATTTGCCCATAGGGATCCTCTGTTTCAACATTCGACGGATCTAAATCAGTATGTTCCCGCAGGGGCAACTTCAATCGATATGGACACCTAAGGAGATGTAGCTGTCTACTGTCTAAAGAAAAAGAGTTCGTTCTTTCGAAACTACTCTAATAGCCATTTGGCAGTGAAGTGGTCCGGGACACAAACGTACTATAATAGGAGTTCATTCAATATGTGCACTGAAGCGGTTACTGAGCAGCTAGTAGCTAACTCAATTTGTGGTTTTAAAGGTTGGTTTCAAAGGAGTAAATAGAAGAGAGCTAACTCAACAAGTGGAAGTGGCAAGCGGTGCATGAGCTAAACCGCATAGGGCTGAACCGGCTGCGAAAGCATTCTTTAAAGGAAGAGTTCTTCAATTGGTCAATCGGCATGAATCGGCCAATTGAGTTTCCTATAACCGGCATTTCGAGGAGACTTGCATTCTCCATTTACGATGAAAAGCGTGTCTTCAAAGGGGATCTGCTTCTTCTGCTTTCGCAGCCTGTTGTTTTCTTTCTTCGACTTCGAAAGCATATATTTCCAACTTGACTTTTACGCCAATTCCGACAATCAATCTAGCAACAACAATCCACTGATTCTTGACTTTCTGCTATCCGAGATTTTGCGATTGAGGCGATCGGTTGCACATTTAAGAGACTTCAGAGAGGAGAATTCCTCTGCGAAACAAGGTTGCTTTCTCTATACGGAACGGACTTCGGCCCTGAACGCCCTAGAACAAACACGTGGAAGACTCAACTCCCAGTTAAAGCTTGCCAATGCCAGGAGATTCATTCCTTTCCTTCACTTCACAAGTCTTCTTCCTTCAAACCAACCATACGAGCGAGTGAACAAGAGGCAATGGAGCGGTCGGCGAACATCTCGAGGTTGGGCTTGGCATGAGGATACCGATTGCTTGATTTGACTTTCAAGAGCCAGAGGAGAGTTAAAGCCATTGAAGGCATTGTACGAGTCTTGAGTCAGAGGCAATGTAACGGGCAAGAACGGGCATAGGTGGGCACCTTGTGTGAGTTCGACTTCCGGCCAGAGCTCCTCTACGCTTCCTCCGGTCGCTCCTCTTGTCTTCTAATATCAGAGCTACGGGACCTTTTTCGTAAATGTTGCATTCAAACAAGAACTCGTAAACACGTTAATCGCTTAAAGAAGACACGGACATATTTCTTATGAAAGAGAGAAGACGTGGGAAGTCCGCAAGGACAACAGTCTCGAAGAGAAACCCGCCCATGAATAGGCGCGAGCCAGTAATACCAGTATTCGTTCTGGAATGATCAGGAATTGCAGCTAACGACTTCACCGGCATTGTAGCTACGACCTGGCTTCTTGCTAACCAATAGGAGGATACCTTTTGCTCGATCGGAAAGGGTGGATACAATGTACCACGTGTCCTGTTGTTCCCGCATGTCCTAGTGATTTCCAGAGAAAAGGTGGATACCGCGTGTGATTTGCCTTCTTCCCCGTTTTCTTTGAACCAACTTCCTGTTCTTTTCCTCGCTTTCTTCTCGAGTTTTGAACAAAGGACGCTTGATCTGACTTGCCAGCTTCCTTAAGTCCATGTGGGGCAAGCGCGGTTTGTTCCCTTGATCATGGCAAGGTCGGTTAGTAGTGCGATGTTGGTCCTGGCGATCGTCTGTCTACTTAGTATCGGGAAATCACCGCCCTCGCACTCTTGGTTGGTGGAAAGCAAACACTAGTACTCTGATAAAGTACCCCACTAGCGTAAAAGGTGAAAAGGCAACTTTCACAGTTATATGAAATGCAACTTTTCGAAATTTCATCGAAGTCTAGGAAGGGAAATGAAGTTTGATCATTTCACAGTTATATGAAACGCAAAAAAGTCACATTCAAATCGGCATCTAGGAATGAAAAGCTGGTTTGCAACTTTCGTCGATAGGCGAGATGAACTCAAGGACGTTACGTGATACCCACCTGGGCATCTCTAGAAGTAGTCTAGACTCCTTTGGTCACAAGGAACCATTCATTAATACATTACTATAAAACAAAACTATAAAGCTATTTAGCTAATCAACGAACTAGAAACCAGTCCTTTAGCAGCCGGGTCAGGGTCAGAGCTCCTCATATGATAAGAAAGCTGTAGTGAAAGAGAAAGGTAAGGGGACAACTTCTATCACCTTTCCGGACCAACTAAAGGGAAGAACGAATGACTCTTGGGATGCTCGTTTACGTCCGATCAATCAATAGACCAGGGAAGCAGAAGTAAGCCCAACTTCCACAAGCCACGCAGTAATCCCGCTGAACTCACTGATTTTAGAAGAGTTCGATGAGGAGAACCAACTACGCCAGTAGAAGTCAACAAAGCTAAAGCTGCTGGTGAGACATCCCAGAGAAGGAAAGAAACTATAGCTCAGGGGCTTTAACCCCGGGTGATACCATCTACGGATAGAGACTTTTAAGACTTTAACAGGTTGGCCATCAATAGCTACTTTTACTCAGCTCGCTTGGGTTGACCATCAACCGAACATCTTTACTCTAGTTACGCTCGTGATACAACAAGCAACAGCTGAGCGCACTAGCGCGAAAGCCGTTGCGCGTTAGTTGCGCATCCGTCTTCTTGCTCCCTTTACTGCCAAGGGGCGCATTAGAGGTATTATTGGTAGACAGATATAGGAATAGAACAAGAGGAGATTCAGATTAAACAGTAGCTACGGGTTGAAGACACGTACTCTACTTTGCTTTAGCAGCAATGTCTTTGAAACCAGTCTCCTTGTCTTGTCTGCAGTCTCTTTTTTAACTCTTTAAGCCGCAGCGCAACTCTTTCATTAACTGCAAGTCTCGTAACGTCAGACTCAAGCGAGTCATGAGGAAAGCCCAGGTCTTAGCTTTTGGTTTAGTACTCGTAAGGGAATGCACAGACCAAAGTTGCTTCCTACGCAGAGGTTGTTTAGCTGCGGGTTGGGTTACCGATTCACTACTTTCAATCTATCAAGAGCTGGTAGGAAATGAAGTTTGAATGCAAGCAACATTAGCTATTGAAAGATACAGTAGTAGCTATTGACCAACAACATAGCGTATTAATAGTACATACATCAGGTTCTCCTCCTCGTTAAGCAATAAATCACTCATAATCTGATAAGCACTAGCAGCTGAGTTCGGTGAGTTTGCCTTGGCTTACCTAATCAATGACATTGCCGCTGCCTTTGAACTTGACCTTGCTGGTGCTGTTGAAGTTGTCGAAGCTGATGAGATACACCTTACGAGGAACTACTCTAGTGGTGCCGGCCTTGCTGTGGAGTATAGCGAGTTATAAATATCTTATCCAATCAATGACTCCTATTCTGCTGCTGACCTCACCCCTTTCGGGATCGCGTACTAGAGGTATTCTTCCATGTAACGACCTCTTCTTTACTGAAATCCCATCTAACTACCTAATCAACGAATAGCATACTCTATTACGGGTTTGATGATGGATCAGAAGGAATTCTCCTGTCTCTGAAAAGATAGAGCTAAGAGCAATCTCTGGTATAGATTATATATATACCAGAGAAGAGACAGACAACCGGTCTAAACCAACCAATATGATATGTGAGACTGCCCCGTTCGGGGGCATAGGTCAACCCCACCCGTGTCTTACCAGCCACTCCCCACGCCTTCTTTCTTACCAACTACCAACCAAACGAACCAAAGGAGCGTCAGCACCGGCCTACCGTCTTCGACTTCTTCCTTCAAAGGAAATTCCCTAACTTTAATACATTACTTAATAGATATCTTGACCAGTTCCGCTAACACAGCACAGCCTCTAAGAGCTGATTCAATAGCTATAGCTGCGGATTCTGTAACAGCTGCCCGTGGGTATCTTTCCTATTGATTGATCCTTGCTTATCTCGTATATTGACTAGAGGCATATTCGATTGCAGTTCCTTCTTGCGGGCATATTAGTCAATCAGGTGAATCCCGAAAAGCCTATTCGATAGCTGCCTAAGAGAGCATTCGTGCAAACAGAACTGCGCATTCTCGAACAAGGGATTCGTCGAAAAGACTAGCAGCCCCCAAGCCCTACAGAGAAATGAGTAAAGGACGAACGTTGGAGTTTTGGTGGTGCCATCTGAACATTTAGAATTCTCCCGCAATTGCAATTCCTCTAGGGTCAAAACAAAAGAATGAGGAAATTGTTTGGGGCATAACAAGAAGGATCTGCGGATCCCGCTCTGTGGGACTGAAATATCGTCCTTGATCTTTATCTATGCCCTACTGGACGAACTGATAGATCGACAGGGTCCGCAGTTACTGCCTAGCCTTCCTCAAGAAAGATATGTACCCCCTCCCATTCTAGTTTAGCTCTCCGCTATTATTATTCCATGCTGCAGGCTGGTACGTCTTGACTCAAAGTATAGTTATTCGTAGCATTGTAGCAGCGAGAAGTCCCGTCTAACCTCATGTACCCCATCATACATACCATGCTCGATCGGAGGCTGGCTTGCGGTTGAAAAAACACACACGCCGAGGGTAGCACACATCTTATGAAGCGACGGTCAGGTCTCTGTCTCACTCAGTAGGCACACTGCTTCAGAAAGAAGGTACGTACGTCGACTCTATCGTTCGAGTAAGCATAAGCAGCTCGAGCCTCTTTCGTTGACCTGTACGATTCAGAGGGAGGCGATTCTAGTTGATGGAGTCTAATTTGCTGGTTTGAGTTTTCGTTTTAGTAGTTATTAGTTGATCTTTCCTTTAGGGCTTCCTGGTGCTTAATTGGACTCTATTGTTATGGCGAACCGGGCTTCTTCGAAATGCACCGCTAAGTGGTCCTTCGATCTGAAAGGTTTGTGGTTTGAAGCGTTGATTTCGCTAAAGCTAAAGAGTTATAGATTTAGATTTCATTATTAGTTAGTGGAAGCGGAAACGACACTCCTACTACCACTACTAGGTGGATTAGATCTACTGTTAGAAGACCTGCCCATAGCTTCTGAACTAGTAGGACCCTTACAGAAAGGCCTTAAGCAAGGAGTTAGTCCGGGCTAATATCTTTCTATATGATATATCCTTACAGTTGCTGTTAAAGAGCTATAAGAGCTATCCAAAGGCTATACCTGCCCCAATTCTCTCCTTTATGACAAGGTCACTCCATGGAATGTTAAGATCATCCACGTAAAAGGTATATTCACTTGAATTAGATGGGAAAAATTGACTTCCATCACCGCATTTTTATCTGTTTTAATTCTTGGATCTATGAAGGAAACAATTGATTGAGCATTTTCATGCCCTGTTGGAGGAAGAAGCTCCTAGGCAAAAGGAATACGCTCTGGAGGAGCTAATACGATCAGTGAATGATCAGCTAACTAACGGGGTAATGAAAGGGCCCCAAAGCGACCCCTAGTATCAATGAAAACCAAGTCCACTGGCCCCCTCTCCCGTCTGCTCCCCTAATAGCCCAAATAGATAGATAGCTAGACTTGTAATTGTAATAAGCTGGCAAGATATGGGTGAATTCGTCGCTTTAATCGCCTTTTTAGGACCCTCTGCCCACCATTACTGGGCGTACAAACGTGCCATTTTCAACCTCTCTTTATCACTAATACACCCTGTTTTTGTCTTCTTCTTCTTAGACTTATAAGGACTAGTAGTCGTTTTCTTCTTAGATCCATCCATCACAATCTCATTAACATTAGTTGATTTGCATTTATCGTGTGATAGAGGTCGATTTCGATCTTTCATCAAACGAGCATGCGTTCTAATGAGGGAATCAAGATGCTCAACCAGAGTAGATAGGCGAACAGCAGGAAACTCTAATTGATTTTATCCTGGGAGTTTTGTTTTGATATAAACATTTTATAAATGATTTCGGAGCATTACTCATAGGAATAACCTATTTATATATATAAGCTATATAAAATGACAAAGGGAGATCCTATAAGAGAGCTTACAGAACAGGCACTACATTTCAAATATAACTAACAATTGGCTAAAATAAACTAATTCTTATTCTTCTCTCCTGTTCCTTCCATTTTCTCCCTGTGCTCCTCTTATTATTCCTCCTGTTGAGTTGCCTTAACTTCCGTTACCTCGGTGTTTTAATGTAATTTCTCTCACAAGATAGTTCTGCTCTTCCCGTAGGGCTTTGAGCCTGAGCTCTGCTTCCCTGAGTTGAGTGTCTTTTGGAAGTTTTTTCCAGAACCTTATAAGGAGTTCCTTGCGCTCCTGTATAAATTTCTCTTCTTTCTCTATTTTAGAGAAAAGTTGGTGTAGTCTGAATTCTTCAGCCATTGTTTGTTTTAGAAATCTCTTTGAGTGTAAGGATTTATTTATTATCGAAAGAAGAGTTTTCTGGCAAATGGCAGTTCTTGTTGATTCTCTATTTATACTGTGGATAGTCGATTTTTTAGAGCGAGCGCGAATTGGATGATTCAACAAACAATTCATCAGTTGTTCAATCATGCCATTTTTCTGATTCAACTTACTCTTCGATAGGAAGCTCCTAATCTCACTGGCAGTTGAATCATGTCATTTAGGTGATTGATTCCACAACTACCAAATCTCTTCTTTCCTGGGTGAATTCGTTTTCTGCTTAGGCCCTTTCTTCGAACTTCCCTTGTGTCTTTTTGTTCGCTTCGCACCTTCGTTTTTTGAAGTTATACTTCTCCTAATTTCAACTGCAGGGAAGAAGTCTCCGAATTCCCTCTAGTTTTTCACTTTCTTGGTAACCGGCAGAGTGCGATCGAGTGAATAGACTGGAACTGCCTAGTCTTACTAGTGAATCGGACTCATAAATAAGAGTGTCCAGAGCATCTTCGGCATCTACTGTCTAAGCGCCTATTGGTATTGTCTTTTGGCTCCCTCGCTCTTTGTTCCTTTCGTCTTTGGCTTTCATCTCCTCAGCGGAATTGGTATGTATTTATATTATATATATAGTAATAATCCTGGTATTCTATTGATGAGGAGAATGGTAACTTTATCATTTCAGATTTCCTGGTTGAAGGAAACGAGACGAGGCAGAGGACTAGCAAGAGTAGGAGAAGCACTAGGCGCGGGAAGAGCAGCAGTGTCAATCAGAGTGTATTTCGCTTCAAAAGTAGACTCAAGAGGAGTTCCTTTCGAAGAGGGAATTCAGTAGTTTTCCTTTTCCGAAGTTGGTTCCTTTCTCCGAGTTTTGTTGAAGTTAGTTCGGAAGTTGGGTACTTTGTCAGAGCATCCTCACTTCTTTCTTGTTTTGCTTGATCTCGTCTTCCTGAACGGGGTCTCGCTTGATTTCCCTTCCTCACCAACGTCCTCAACGGAATATCCGTACTGGCCTGCCAAGTGTTAATTTAATAGTAGCGCTATTCCCCGATTGCATGCTTAACAGCCAGCCAAGGATACGCGTTTCTTGTCCTTAGGGCCAGCTAACGTTCATGAATAGTTCGTCCCGAGTTCAAGAGCAAACCTTCCTTTTGCTTGATCTGCATTCTCGCGGCCTAGAACGGGATTTCTTCCCTTCTCATGATGGAATCTCCGAGTAAAAAACGTGTCTTGAAAGCTACCTTTTTCTCGTTCTTCTTTCCTCAATCTGTAGTGAAGAGCAAGGAGCTTTGCTTGCAAGCGTTGATTTCCCGATTACTAACACCGAAAGAGGTTTGTAACCCCTGATCTAGATGAGCTAACCGAAGGAAGAGCTAACTGGCCTCAATGGCCAAGATGCCGTTATTTCCTTTCCGTTTTGACCTCCTGATGATGAGACCATTACAGCGTCTGAAGGGTTGGCTTAATCTAATCCTATTTGCTGATGTTGAGTTCGAGCTCCGACTATTTGAGTCCAGTAGCCCCTGTTGTTTGCTTCATGCCTGGCCAGTAGCCAGTAGCGGCAGTAGTTTGTGTTGCTGAATGAATGCCTGCCTAGTAGCGACTGAGTTCTGTAGTAAATAAATCCACGAATAAGGAACCTGCGTTTAAAGCGCTTGTAGTTAATGCATGAATATATATTCCCGGTATTTATTCTAGAAGGCCTTCTTTGCGCTCTTCTTGCCCTTCTTTTCGGTCTTCGGGTTGCCTAAAAAGTAGTCGTTTCTTTGTATTGTAGCTATAGGAAAAAACGAAGAGAGACGGGGTCGTCGAACGAGTGGTAGAGCCAGAGAAGGAAGAGACTGAAGGGCTATCTTTACTTTTTAGCCTGATGGGGATTCATCGCTATGAAGAAGTAAGGTTCATTTTCATCCACTAATGGAAACCCGCCTATACAAAACAAAGGCTTACGTAGACCTATTGAGGTATAACAAAGCCTCACAGATGACTTTCGAATTGGTACGGTGCAATTAAACAAGTTCCTGGATAACGTCAAGACAAGCCTGCACTCGGAAGCAGACACTATGGAAGGGGTCTTTCTATAAACCTTTGAACCTATCAGGAAAAGGAAAGGTCACATCTCTTCGGAAAATGGCAGCAAGCTCCTTACAAGCAAGAAGTGCAGCTTACGCACTAGGTCTTACGTAATGAGCAAAGAACGAGAGAGCGAAATGCTCATACCTTTTGATAAATGATGGAAAATCTGTCTTGTGGAACAACTACCTCTGACCTTCTTCCAAGCCCTATTCCTTCAGACTGGGAATGACTCAGAATGGACTGCTACCACTCAGCGATCAAAGCTGACTCACTTTCATTTAGCGGATCAAAAGAAGAATGGAAAGAAAGAAACCGGGTCTTGGCTTCGAGTTCAATCAATGTGCAAGTACAAAGCCAGTAGGAGGAGTAGCCTAGTAGAAAGGACGAAACCCGTAATACAATACACCCGATAATGAGAACCCCAAGGATCAGACAGTTGCTCCCGTTCTTCGATAGAAGTTGGGTGGGACATACATACCGTATGGATGGTGAAGTAGCCTTATTGAAGAGGTTTAGTAGAACTAATAATTCTATTAGCAGCAGATGTGGAAAACAACTCTAAGCAGCTGTCGGCAAGAGAGTGACCCACTAGTTGTGGGGCACGAACGATATAGAGTAGCTTCTTCTTGTTGTTTTCTTTAGCCCGTTACATCGATCGAGAAACTTATTCACTAGCGGTGGAGAGTTGTCTCGTTGGAAAGGTGGATTTTACATCGAAAACAAGGAGCCGGTCCAATCGCTCAAAGGAAGGTGCCAACCCGGCTAAGCGCCATCTGAAGGCTAGGCTTACAACAGCATAGGCAATTAGTATCGACATCCCAATCCGCTGAAGGAAAGGGCGTACACGGAACATTCTACCAATCTCGAAAGCCTAGTCGGTGACTCTTTGTCTCAGAGCACCCATTCGCCTATGTAAGCAGATGCGAAAGAAATAGTAAGGCAAGCACCTCTTTAATTAAGATATCTCTAGACCGAATCCTAATAAAAGGGGTATTTGCAAATAGGAATTCCTTTTGGGACTACTGCCTATAACCAGACCAACTACCGGACTCGGGGGAATACTCATATTGTGCTGCCGAAGCCCCCTTTTCATTACCACGGGAAGATCAAGGCGGGTTTGGAAATCCTTAGAAGACGGAGGGCTCAGTACTCGATCGATGGTTGTTACGGCTGCTAAAAGCGTAAAAGCGGGTCGGGAAAAAAGAAGAAAGTTGCGTTTAGACCGTCCTATGTCTATGTCAAATCATTGGCTGTTGTGCTATTCTTCTATATCCAATCTCGGGAAAATCCGGTTGAAAGATAGAACCCTTTAAATGGCCTTTAAGGGAGCTCTAAAGTAGAAGGCCTTTCTTCCTTCTCTTCTAGTCCGTGTATAGACCATCGGTCTTATTGACTCTTCCTTCGCTGCAGAGGTTAGGAGAGAGAGTGACAGTACAAACAAGGGTAGAACGAGGTTTACACACCGGTAGGAGATAAAAAGATCCTTTATACGGCCGTTTATGAAAGTCGATATAAATAGCCATTATTATAGTTAGAATATTTAGAATAGTCCTATCATATTTCAAGTCGAGTCATAAAATGAAATCCATAGGAAGTGGAAGGGGCACAGCAGATGACTTCCTTAGTCTAGTTCCGTGCTGTTCTCATTAAAAAGACGCAGGTTCCCGGTAGGTTGATCAAAGGAACGACTACTACAGAGCAGAGATCAGAAGCCGCATCCTTGAAAGCGGCGGTTGCTGAGTATCTCATAACTACGAACATCAGGAGAGAATAAGTCCAATATTCAGGATTCGAGGGATTATGAAACCGAGGATGCTTAGTCCTCTTCTTTGACCCAACAATGAACTAACCTGAACGAGAGAAGTACGGAAAGGGGAACCAATGCTGGGGAATTAGTATCCCTAGTGTCCGGAAAGCGGAAACAACAACAACAAATACCTCTTACTCTTTAGCTGCTCTTGAGCTGTCAGTCCCTACGGCTTGTCAAAAGAACAAGAGAGACATTTACAGAAACGAAAAGAAAAGAGTACAAGCTGCTTGACAAAGATGCAGCAACGCCTAACGGCCAAATCTGACTTTTTGAGTCGGGTTCGAGATCGAGCATTTGATTCGGGCTTAATTCCCACCTTTCATCGAATTCAAGAATTCTTGATTCACGAACTTTACGATCTGATCGAGAACATCATCAGCGGATTTCAAGTTGCTTAGTCAAAAACGCACGTTTGAACACCTTTGCGATATCCTGCGAGGGTACAGAAGTGCCCTTTAAAACGCGAAAAACCCCCTTTTCCAGATGTTTACGATGGCCATTAAACGCTTTAGCTACAAGGAATTTAGAAAACCTCCCGATGACCAATCCCTTGCTGACCTTTCTCTTTAACACTTCCTTCTCGACAAGATACTCGAGAACGAGTTCACCTTTACTCTAATCCTTAGCCCCAATTGGACCCCGATTGGCTCCTTAGTCCAGTCCCGAATTTGTAAACTATTTGCCTTTTGATTTGAATAGGCGAGATGAACTCAAGGACGTTCGGGCATCTCGTCGGAGATTCCCTTCACTGCCTTCGGTGGAGTTAGAGGAAGACCATATTGATAGTAGAAAGAAAGGACTCCATCAAGAACATATTGAAGAACATCAGGATCTACTATTAAGACAATACTGAGCAAATCAATACCGTATCAAGGAAGAAAGTAGCAACATACTCTAGCTACAGATCGGTCAGCCTACTAGCAACAAGCAACAAGCGATTAGCTACTAGCAACAGGGAGTTATACAGCTTTCCAGCAACAAGCGTAGCAACAGGGACACGGGTTTCACCACCGATAGCGAAGGAGCAGCAGTGGTATTGTCCGCTTCGGAGGTTGGCCCAAGAAGAACAAGTACATTTGGGGCAGAAAGCCTGGGCTGGCTTGGCTGTTGCTCTTCCTGTCACTCCAGGCCAGGACTCCAACCTCCCGAGGGATGGTATTAACGCTTTAGTGCTGTAGCTGCAGTTCTCCTAAGGAGTAGGCCAAAGGAGAGAACACTGGACAGCCGAATCAAGAGGAAGTTGTTTTCTTTCTTAACGGTAAATCTCCTTTAGCAACGGTCTCTTTAACTCAAGACAGAAGACGTGGAAGTGGAACTAAGAATGTCACTTTCCCTTGGCTTTGACCATGTCTCCCGATCCCTGTCAGTACATATGGGTGAAGCGAATGGAAGACGTGTAGCGGAACCGGCTGTTGAATCAAAGCCTGGGTCGTTTGTCCTTTTGTTCATAACGGCGCGGTTGGCAAGGCTTGGTTGGCCGATGGTTATTCAAAGGGGTGTGGTACTCGGTATCCGGGTAATCTTACATGGAAAGAGGAAGGGAAGAAGCGAAAAGGTCTGCAGCTATTGGAAGAGAACAAAGTGAACGAAGACTAGTCCGAAGGACAACTGCTGCTAAGCCAACCTCCGCTAGGAGAACAACCACCATCGCTGTTGAGTTCCACGTGTTCTTGTTCTTACTGAGAAAGTTCGACTCAACACTCGAGAAGAAGGAAGAAGCCAACTTCCTACACTTGAGATTCCTTTGGGACCAGACATATAACTAGGCCTTGGAGGAGCAGGGGGAAGCGGACGGGCAGTCCCTTGAGTCTGCTTTTGAAGCCAAGTACTCTGAATACACAGAGTTGACGAGGGCTTTCTTCGAAGCCAGGTTTTTCTCCTTTGTTTTACGAAGAGTCCTTGTTTTTCGCATACATGCCAGGAGTGACGGAACACACAACCCAATCTTTAATGAAGTGAAGCAAACTTTCCAAAAAGTGACTCAAAAATTCTTCAAAAGCAGGTAATTTGCTTAGTGAATTGGCAGTTAAACTTATATATGATGCCTGTCGCCGTGTTCTTTTTTTCAACTAAATGGGCGAACGTTCGTTGAAAGTAGCTTCCCCGAGGAATTCCTCTAAGTCTGGCTTCGGTCTTCCTTCCTCTTGTTGAGGAGATTCCCGAGTTCAAAAGAAGAGGGAAAACGTGAATGAATTTCTAAATCATTTTCAAGAATAGTCGTATTGATTTATCGATAAAACTTGGGCAAAAAGAAAATTCTTTCTAGATGAAACTAATACTAATATCGAAGAGAAGCAAATAAGAAGAAGATACTCTAGTACGTTTGGGTCTCATACCGATGAGTCCCTACACTGCTGTAAGTAAAGGAGAGTTAACAGATAATAGATTCATAACAGTTAGTTAGATACAAAATCGAAGACAGGAGTTTGGTTGACCATCAAGACAGTAACTCTAACAACTGAACTCATGGCCAGCCTTTGCCATCTAACAGCAAGAGTAAAATCACTATAAGGACGTAAAGGGCATCTCATAGGAGATTCATTCCCTTCACTGACTTCGGGTCATTATAGTCGAGAGACTCAAGAAAGAACAAAAAGACAAGGGATTTAGGCTTTAGCTACTGGGTCCCCATCTACTACAGAGTAAACTTACTCTAGTACGACATATCAACCATATTGATCAAACTACAGGTAAACATATTGAGGATAATACTTTTCCTTCCCGGTTCCCGATTGGACAGACCCGATTGAGGTAGTTCCTTTCCCCAGTGATTAGCAAATCTTTGACCCCTCTTCCGATTTCGCCGAGTGAGAGCCGAGGTGGACGAAGGGAGTTAGCTCACCGAGTCGATTCGTTAGCCTCGCCGATTGAGAGTTTTGAACTCCCCTTTGAACGATTGATAGAACTACCCAAACAACTGTTTGCAACTCAACTTCTCCCTGATTCTCGACCCACCCCTACATCGGCGAGAGCCATGAAACAGGCTCTCAGGGCGAATCCAAATATCAAGGAGACAGTCTTTTATCGAGCTCTGAAACCTGCCTTCCTTGCCTTACCGACTTAAACTTAAAGCAGTTAATATTAATAATATCTGCCTGCCTGCCTCAATGCCTGCTGACTTACTGGCCACGTTACTGAGTTCCTAGGAACGAGCAAGTCAGATTTGGATCCCCAACGACAAAGGAACCTACGGGCGGGGCATTTTCGGGGAGTAGCCCGCTTCCCATTACTCAAGAGGGAATTTCCTCGCACATAATTAAGGGAGCCATTGAAAGGTGACTAAAACACCAGAAACGACGACTACCCGAGCTAATGATAGAGGCAAGAACACTTTCCGGCCAAGTCCCATTAATTGATCATAACGATATCGTGGAAATGCTGCACGGACCCATATATATAGGAACAGAAAGAGAATCACCTTGATACTAAACCAGATCGAGCCGGGGATCTTCTTGGAAATGGGAAGATCTAGGATAGGCGGCCAACCTCCTGGAGAGAGCGATGTGCATGGACCAGGTGAGTAGGGATGCAGCTCCGTGGACCGCTCGTCGGGCCTGATAGGTGGTGGTATCACACCCTTCTCAAAGAAACCGTACGTGACACTCTCGCGTCATACGGCTCCGTCCCGGAATCAGGACCTTCCCTTTTCTTTGACCAACGGTCCTCAAACCAACCTGTCCTCCCCGCTCCGAACCTATGCTCTTCTTGCTCTTTCCAACAAGATATCATAATTGGTGATAGCTCTGAGAATTCGACGATAGGGTAAGTATATCGCAAAATAAGTTGTTAGAGATGCATAGATAGACGTGCTTTAGCTTTAGGAGAATCAGTCTTATAGACCGTAGCTCCGCTAATGGCTAGTTTCATCACATGGATTGGGATTGGATCCCCGTTATTGATAATCAAGAATGTGGCCAGATGTCGCCAGCCAATAAAAAAGAAGTCCGTCCTCTTGGCTTGGTGCGATTGTCTTTGTTTCCGCGCCGGCGGTCAAGTTGGCTTTTCCAATCCAACCGATGAAGCAAGGGAAGCGCTATTGGCCTTTTCGTGATCCTGAGCTGAGGCTTCCATCTATTGAGGTAATCGGCAAAGTCTCAATTTGTTGTCTACAAATTTCCTTCCGAGTCAAAAGGTTTTATAAAAAGTCATATGACTATAGGGATCCTTCCTTAATGTTAGGATGGCATCGGCTAGGACAAAAGACGATTGAATCTGCTATCTAGTCAAAATAGAGGGATTTTGCGATCGTCTGAGTCTGGGTCACTGCTTTATCTTGTAGTAATCCAGCAGTCTACGTCAAGTCTTGTAATGTGAAGTGGTCAATGCCGGTTTCAATGCTTTCGATTCCTTCCATTCGGAACCTTAGCCTTCGCCCTATCAGTTCTAGCATTCCAGCTTTCTCAGTCAGCTTCAAGACTTTGATTTGACCTACTCTCCAATTAGCTTTTTCTTCTTTCTTGAGCTAATTAAGATTGCTTTCAGGTCTATGTCATGTCCATATCGGCTAAGCGGGAATACTTTATTTTTCTGCTAAGTTGGATGCGAAAGCTCAACCTACGGAATCAGAATGGGAACAGGCGAACTTCTAATGGAAAAAAAAAGAAATGCGGATGAAAGTGATCCAAAGTCAGTAGCCGTTACTTCTGATCCTAGTGGAGGAGCGGGATAACAAAAAGTAAGGATTCGACTAGCTTTGAGCTCTCACGTAGTTCAGGTTGAATCAGGAAGAAGTGGGTGATCTCTTGAATAAGGAAGGGCCTAATTAGGCCAAGTAAGAGTCCATGGTCCAGCGCTGCAAAATACGTCAATAACAGAAATGAGCAAGAAAGGGGAATGCCAAGGTTAGTGAAAAACTAGAAAACCCTTTCAGAGGCCCTCCAGTGGATTAGGTATCCCGTACCTAATCGACAAACACTTTTTCGTTCGTAAGCACTGAGCGAGCCGCCTTGTCTACGAAGCTTCGCTGCTTCTGCTGCTTGGTGTTCTGAGGAGTTCCGGGCTAAGTACGAAGCGAGTACTTTTTCCAACCTTCTTTGTTCTTTGGAAAGGCCTTCCTTTCACCAGGTTTTATCCCTCGCTTGCTTATTCATATGATGTTGGATTTGCAATTGAAACTAAAGCCTCACCAGCAGCTTCATCTTCAAGTTCTAAACCCTCTGCCCTTCAATTCAAAACCGACGTTTTGGACCCTAAAGCGAGTGGACGGTTGTATTTTGGCCTAGTTGGGCTGGTTCGCCTAATCGAAGAGACCCTACCCCCATATCAAAAGAGTCCATACCTTACTTGTTCACCGTACTAGACCTCCATATCATATGTGTAAAGAGCCCACCTCGGATACGAAAGAAGGACAGGAGTAGTTCCACTAGCCGATGCTTAAGCGTCAGCCCTTGCCCCCAAGGTTAGGGAGTCGGGCGCCGCTTTGTTGCATCTTGGTGGTCATTTCTACGCTACGATCTTATTGAAGGGAAGCGATTTGAACTTCAAAAAAGAGAGCATTTCCTTCTACGACCTTGTCCCAGCTCCAAAAGACAATGGTTTAAACGTTGCACTTTCTCTTTCCTTATCGTTATAAGCGGTATTAACTTACTATAGATGGTTCACATTAAAGACATGAAAACTATCGCCGATAGAGGGCAGCTTATCCTAGACGTGGGCCTGAAGATGGCTTTGGTCAGGTACACCCGAACTTTCTTCCTTAAGAAGGAGGACTATGCCTATTGTCCCCTTTCGACAGTGTCTTTGAATAGCAATCGCGGTAGAAAGAAGTTTAAGAGTAGGAAGAGCCGTACGTAGCAGGTCAAGCCTCTTCTTCTTTTGATTTGAGGGGTGGCTCACTCAAGAATGGGACTAATGGGGTAGGGCGGCAAGCCCGGTAGGAAGTGTACCAGCGTCCGTACTGGAGCGGATCATTTCTTCAATGCGGCAGGCGCCAGTGCCTTGGCTAAATGCCTACCTTCGGGAGAATTAGGATTCCATCGTAGTGGTTCTCCCTTGTTGACCAAAGGAGTGCTTTAAAATAAAAGGTTAGAGTCAGAGAAGGAGTGGTTTACTTGGAAGGAGAAGGAGAGGGTAGTGCTAACGCGTCTTCTCTTTTGAGTTTGACATAGTTAGGTGTAGCCAACTTTCGTGGAGAGTTGAGTAGGTTTGAAGACGCTCGACCAACGGGAGAGGAGAGGAAGGCTAAGACCCCCTCATTCTAGTACCTGACCAAGCTCCGGCGGAAGGGAAGGAGAGCCAAAGGTTTAGAATCTTCCAGTTCCAATTTCTCCAGTTGGAGCTTATCCGGACATCACCTCATCCCTAGAAGAGAAGGGGGCGGGTAGGGCAGATAAAGGGCAAGCGCATAAGTAGTCGGTTCTTCGTCTTCCTTTACGACATTCCTGTCATCGCTTCCTTCCTCTCCTTTTAGTCGAGCTGCTTCGCGCCTCTCCTTTTAGTCGAGCATCTTTAAACCTCTCCTCCGGGCCTTTGCTAAAAACGTTGGAAGGAAATCTGTGCGAAGGCTTTCTGTGGGTAAGGCAAAGGTAGATCTAATATTGCGATATGTGTCTTAGCTTGGTAATTCCTTTATTTATTATTTAGGGTCTAACTTTTATGTCTAAGGAAGAGGTAGCAATACATTCCGCCTGATGCTTGATCACTGCATTCGTGATATATCAAATGAGCTCTCCGATCTATGATGAATAGTTCCTTTGATAGGATCATATTTCTTTCTAGTCCTAAGCATTTTAATTGGACCTTTCTCCTTGACTTCAGTTTTGGAATATTTTCATCCGGGATTGGAACGACCTATGTTGTAACGGAGGAGAGAAGGTGAACCAGCTTCCTTTGGTCGCCTCTCCCGTCTGGTCGAGCTCAATTACATCGATCCTTCCTACTTACTTTATTATAATATAAGCGGGTGGCCTATTGGGAGCTTTTTAGTCATAGTGGGAGCTTTCGGAAATCACTTTGCAGGTCAAGATCATAGGAAGAGGGAAGAACAAGGGAGAAGATCTTTTTTAAAAGAAGACGATTCCAAAACAAAAGAAACTCAAAACGGAGAATAGGGTGCCTTAAAGGTAAAGGGGCGTAGCGAGAAAGATCATAAATAAAAAAGAAAATAGCTGCCTAGCCCGCGGGAAACAGAAGGTTAGGTTAGGAAGGGGGAAAGGATATTTACCAAGACTACTGAAAGAGCACAGATTCGGCTTGAGAAGAAGCCGTAGGGATTCACTCATAACGGAGGGGATTAGCCACCAATTGGTTGCCAACTGAAGGTCGAAGGAATAAGCAAGGATCCTAGCCTAGCTTTACTCGATTATTCTATTTCTATCAAGATAAGATAAAGAGCCTATTCCCACCCGAGGGGAACTGAGCCAGAAGTGACCCAAGAATAATAGGCATATGGAGCATAAAAAGGCTTTCTTTAAAAGATCAAGGCTTTATAGGGGAACTTCCCTTATAGCCTTTCCCCGTGGAAGTACGATTTTCTTTGGTGAAAGGATAGCAGTCAAGCCACAAGAGAAGAGATCATTAACATCGACGCTTCCAAGATACAACCTAAAAGAGTAGGGAGTTCGGTCAGAGACTAGAAAAGTACGAAATACTCCTTACTTTCCAGTCTTTTTCTGAAGTTCCTGATAGATTACTGTCAAATAGCTTCTTCTGCCGCTTCATTGTAAGATCGGCATACGAAGGTGTCAGCACTAAGAAAGCAAATCGGACAATAACAATGGATCAGTACTAAGTTAGAAGCAAACTAAGCATCAGGCCCTAAGCCAACAAAATGGGATAGTACCGTAAGTGTCATCACTGAATCGGGTACATCTGGCTTGGTGGAAACTAGGTCCGCGTGTCAAAGAAGATCTCCGTTATTGAGTCCCCTCTAAGCAGGCTCAGGATATGGGCAGCGCATATGACAGGCGATCATTTGCTTCTTAATAGAGTACCAGACTTCTCACACGGCTATATGACCAAAGATCAGGTCTCCGACCCTTAGCTACTTTGAAACAACACATTTCACACTGAAAAGAAAAGCGCTTAACGATGCCATAGTCTGTACACGCCTGACTTATCCCTTATTCAGGATTGGTTATTTTCTCATACCGAAACGAACTTAGTTTCTCTAATTCCAACCGGAGCGATGTTGGGAACTTGCACTCCTGATAACAAAAGCTGGATTCCTTCTGCTGTGAAGCGTATCTATTTGTTGGTTGATTGGCTTGTAGTGCTGCTCTAACCACGCTGTGGAGTTGAACCACAGCCTTTCGTGGTGAAATTCCACTTCCCTTTTTCATAGCTATTATGGAGGAACCGCTGCCCTCACTCAATTCGAATCTAGAAATCCCGATCTGGAAATGCTTATTATGGCACCATAGGTCTTATGAGATCCACAATGCCATGATTGTATGGCCGAAGGCATAGAGTACGATTCGACCTTCGTTCTAGTCTTGAAAGTGGCAACCGCCCTCTACAAAGTGGTCTTTGAAATGAAAAGTTCTGTTAGGTTCTTAGTTACTTTTGCGATCAGAGTAGTTATTCTAGTAAGCTAACGTTGCTGCTCATCCCATTCGCGCATAAAGGCTATTAAAGCGTCCCCCGCTTTTTTCCCAGAGATTGGCCTTTCCTGACCTTGTAAAGCAGAAATCATCCTCATACCTTCCTCGATTTTAATCCGCCTGTCGGGGGTGGATTCGGAAACCCTCAGTAGTTTATTTAACTTAATTAAATAATCACCCCGTGTGGCAATCTTGTTAAAGACGGACTTTCAGCTCGGGACTACCGAATGTTGATGAGGGGCACGCACTAAGGGAGAGAGTGCGAAATGAAGCTATTAAATAGGCTAATCCTGGGAAGTCATCTGCCGACCTGGTATCCTAACCATCAGAAGATAAGCAAAGAAGGAGTTGGTTTCCATTCGTAACTCGTACAGCTCTCAGAGGCCGGTGTTTGTACAGAAAACCCACGTTTGGATGCTGGGTAAGATATCATTGTTAAAGGATCTCGCACGCTTCTAGTATATAAATACGCCAATCAGACGAAGGGGGTGGACATTCAACTTCTAAACCATAGCTACGACTATTTGCCGCTGCTTCACTTTCTTTGCTTGCTTAGAAGGTTGGACATTCTCTGTCCTCTCTCTAGGCCAATGCACGCCAACGAACCTTTTGTGTTACGCATATAGCTGGCCTTGTTTAGAAATCGTCCAATCATGCTAAAAAACCGGGTTTTTGGCATAGTTTAAAGACCAATTCTGGAAAAGACTTTACTTAAGATAATACTTGAAAAGCAGGTCTGAAAACGATCGGTCATAGAGTAGTTGATGTCAAAAAGACGGGGTTTGGTCACGTCATAAAATAAGTCAATCGTGTATGCACGGGATTTAGAAGTAGTCCAATCCGTAAGAAGAAGAACGCAGCTTCGGTCTAAACGCGAGAAGGAATGCCCAGAGATCCCCCTCTATGGACTAGAAGAACAGAGCTTTTAGATCCACGCTAACGACCGGCCGGCTATTCTTGAGGGATCCTGCAACAAGATGTGCATCTCCGACATACGACGATTTCCATAGCCATTCCCCACAGGTCAGTTTACGCGGCGAGCATAGCACAACTCCGCTGGTCGGTAACAAGCAGATCTATCTCCGGCTAGGATTGAATGATTGAATTCGGCTAGGACCTTTACGGAACTTCGTTCCTTCTCATCCGTGTTGTTCTGTCTTCCGTTGCTCTCATATTCTTTCTCACGACGACTTGAGAAAAGTCTTAAGAGAAGGCCGAAGGCAAGAAAGCGTTTAGCTGGTTCTCTAAAGACGTTCTCAATGTCTGTCTTCGATTGAATGAAAAGTCCTTCTGAACTGGAATCATGAATTGGATTTGAACCAATATCTCCAACGCGACTTACCATTTAGTCGATCATGATGGGAAGATCCCGCTCCAAAGGATCTCGGCGTCCCTCCAACCTTTCGGTCAGAAATTTGCCTTTTGCCAAGTACTCAGATGTTTCAGTTTGAAAAGTCCAAAGAGTCCCAACCCCAGGGAAAGTTTTTTTGTTAGGGGCGAGTGTAAAACAGGGAAAGCCACGGCAAAGTAGTTTCACCACCGGCAGGACTATCCGATGAGATGCCCGAACGTACTAGACTATTCGATATGGATATGGTGTTGCTCTGACCCGACTATGCTCTTCTTGCTCTTTCCAACAAGATATCATAATTGGTGATAGCTCTGAGAATTCGACGATAGGGTACACTTTGCCGTGTACCCTGTTCGTTTATTTGTCTCATGTAGGTTTCATATGTTTGAGGATTCAAAAGTCTGCCTTGGGGAGCGTGAATAAGGCCCCGAATATTCGTGTAGTTTGCTAGAATCGACCTAGGGCTCCAGCCATCTTGGAGCAAGGCTTGCTCTACCCTTGTTTCAATCAAACCTTGGTTTGATATGATCCGAACCATCCGGGTTAGGTCCCCAGGACCCCCCCAATTGAGGGTCGTATATCTTTGATATAGGATTTGATTTCGGAGTGGATCCGAAATCAATGGTTCTGGCACAACAGGTACTGGTTGAGGGATAGGCATAGGTGGGTTGCCCTGCGGTGGCGATTCAGGTAATTCTGGCAATGGGGCAGGGCTATCGGGAATGCAGAAGGCGTTTATCCCGTCACAAAAGGCTACTTCTAGCCCCATCCCAATTTTGGCTATGAAGGCACATAGCAGAAAATAAATGAAGCGGCGCCTCCCTGATCTACGCTCAGGTACATTCAAACTAGGAACGGCAACTTTTATGACATTTCGTATATTCGTGTTTGGAGGGATATAAAGTTGAAACAACTCTTCTGTCGAAGACCTCTGTGTCTGTAAACATTTCTGACCGCACGGAATCTCCATAGCCAATTTTCCATTTTGGATAGAAGGTGCTGCCTTTGGGACTACTCTTATTTTACATAATCCAGGAACTTTCATAACGTTGGCGTGATTCAGTTTGAGCAACGGATCCTGACGTGATACATCTTCGTAATGAAAATAGAGTGGAAACATGAGTTGGCCTTTCAAGTATATATAGAATAAGCACTGTGAACTATCGCCTTCAAAAAGATAGCTGAATCTCTTTCTTATCATCATTTCTTTTATTTATTTCTTTTGGAAAGGTTTGAGCTTCCTAACGAATCGCAGGTACTCTACGCCTGGATGGTAAGGACCGCCGATGTATTGAATAAGTTTTGTTAAGTCCTGCCAGCCCCACCCAAACCTCAACCATCCTTGATGTCGGAAGCTCCATTACTGTTGCGCCAAGCTATTGAGTACTGAACTTGCTTCTATATGAATACCTCTGCTTATTTCTATAAATTAAAAAACCCGGAAGACTTTTATAAGGTTAAGGTCACATGAGGCCAATTCAATCGATCACAAAAATAGGTCAAATCGATGACAACGCTTCACTCGGAAAGCATGCACAGGTGTGAAGGAACTTTGAATTAACTTCTCCTAAGATAACTCGAATTTGCGATCACTTTCACAACAATGCTTGGATCGAAATGGGAACTTGTCAGCTCTGCTTGGGCTGTGTCTTCTATCGTTAGGCCGTTCGTTTAGTTCTTCTTCCGCTTTCTGAAGAGTCTTCGTCCACGGATTGTTCTCTTGGTTGTCAAGCCTTTCTTTTATATGAAATAGTAGACGCCCGTTTGAAAACTATTTATTCCCGAGATTCAAATTCAAACTATTAAAAACTATTCGTCAATCAAAGCTATTGGAAAGGCAAAGACCTCTTCTTTCTCATGCTTCAACTCAATGGAATAAGAAGTTAGAAGAGAAGGGCCTACTCCGCGGATGCTACTGGTTGTTTCAACTTCAGCGCGAGAATCTACTTCTCCCTCTCAGCCTATGCGTAGGAAAGGACTAAGCTAGGGGTTTCAGTGGAAAGAAAGAAAAATGCTTCCTATTCTTCTATTGGAATTGTCTTCATTGAAGTTGACATTAGATCAACAAGCGTGGAAGCTCTTTGTTCAGACTCTTCAGGAAGGAAGGCCCTCCAAAGTCCAGTGTGGAAGGTTTGATATGATAGGCCGATTTCCAACTGGGAAGATCTCCTGCTATCAGGTCTTGTATGCGAAGGTCTTTTATGCACGGGATTCCGCCTCCAACGGTATCGGTTACGTCGAGACCGGTCGGGACTGGGTTGGTTTACGGTTCAAACTATAGGTTCGGAGCTGACAGCTTTCTCGTTAGCTACCTTTCGGTATCGGACTATCGGTTAGTTGGACTGCGAGACGGGTTGATCAAGCTTCTAGCCAACTCTCTTTCTTTACCGAGGGGCTACTCTAACTTACTTCTCCGCCTACCACCTTCCTTTTCCAAAGCAGCAGATGTAGCTCAAAGCCGTACTTGATGTTCGGTTTACACGAATTGGAATAGATAGGGAAGCTAAAGCCTCTAGCCCTACTACAGCCGATAGCCCAAGTACTACCCTGCGCCTTAGGACTTTCAGGCGGTTAGGGCATTACAAGATCAACTAATCCGCCTCAGCCGCTTCGAAACAGCTTACCTTACTTTGCCGAGCCAGCATCAACTTCTCTATTGACGTTTGCGCCCGTGCCATCAACCGAGAAGGCGGAAGAGCCTATTTCACAACAAGCCCAGCATCCGAAGCAGCAAGGGGAATAAGTTCAAGTTCGCTTTCCCTCTTGTTCCCTGTAGTTATGGTAGTTAAGCTGATAGCTCTTAGGTCTTAGAAGTAGAGCATCTTCTCTTTTACTGAGATTGGACTTCTAGAGTCCAGACTTTCGATGGGATTTGAAATCAACGGATTCTTCAAAGAGTGGAATTGCCTAAACTGAGTCCTTTGACTGATTCTCAGCCTTTTTCCCCGCGAAAAGCCAAAGATTCACCTTAAATCACGGGAACTTATCCTTTTTGGTTGACAACTTATGTTGGGCTGACTAAGCCCACTATCCTAACCTAATAGGGTCCCATCTTGTGTCGGGTTAAGGCTCCACCTTATGTTATGTTGGGGTAAGGGCAGACTATTCTGATTCAATTGCTAAGAGCTCCTTCTTCTGCATAGCCAAAAGACTCCCTCTTTAGCTTTAGCCTGCCATTGCTTCTCAAATTGAGTCAAGTACGGATTTTACGTCCAGTCCAAGAAATCTTCTTATTTTATTGTGCCTCGCGAGGAAAAGGCATAAAGGCCTGTTGGAGGTGGCAGACCTATTAAGGCGAAGGTCATAATAGTTTCATCTTTTCTCTGGATTTGCTTTCTCTTCAGTGAACTGATTTATATAGATTAGGATTGCGATATTCAGACCGAATCTTTCTCCGTCTTACACATTCCCTAGATCAAAGGGTTTTCTTATGTGACTTCGAAATCATTACCTTAGTATAACACAAGCTTCCCTTTGAGTTTAATATACTAATCTTCAGCTCGAGAAGTTTTTTTCTTGTAGGATCGCTAGTTCAAGCGCAAAGGGACGTATGCTAATCCTATGGTTGACCTGATCTCTTCCACGACAAGGAGCTAAAATGCCAGCGACTTTCGAATGAGAAAGGACGGTCTTTTCCACGAGAAGCTGATGCCAGAACGGCTGTAGCTAACCTAGGAGTTCTGTTGTTAGGGGGCCCGGGGAGCAGCCGTCGATTGATTGAAAATGGATTTTCTTTTCTGAGGTCCCTTGAGCCGTGGAATCTTTTGTCTTGATTTAGGGGAATAGGCGCATTGATTAGGTTACGTGGTTCAAGCAAGTCTGCAGGAAACCCTGTAGGGCTATTGGTTTCTTCTTCCTTATCAAGGTCTTCTCTGATCAACAATTCATTCAAGTCGTCGTCACCTTAGCAAGCAAGCTTTCTTTACAAATCAAATAGAATTGAACTCTCCTTTATTCCAATTGAAGTTTCGAGACTGACTAGATTCTCATTAGTAGCCTACTAGCCGGGACCTAGGTCTGGTCTATCCTTGCCTTCTACTTATATAATCTGAAGGAGGTGAAAGCTTTTATGGCGCGCCATAGACTGATTGCTTGCTGATGGGGGCATTGATCCAAGGAGAGAGTGATGCCCCTTCGCCCGAGGCCTATCGATTAAGTTCATGAATTGAATGTGGGGTATCCTTCCTTGAAAGGAATGACTGACTAGGCTGGAAATGCTTTCTTCTCTTTTGACTAGCCTAGCGATCCTTACTTTGACTTATCCTATCTCCTACTTCCAGCAGGCGGAAAGGGTTCGAAAAAGCAGGGAACTGATAAAGATAGATAGATCTGGTGACTTCAAGGTATATGGACCGTGGATGGTGGCCCAGCGACGTTATCGTCGAAATAGTGCAGCTAAGCAAACTTCTAATGCTAAAGAAAGTGCTTGGGGAAGCTATAGCATAGTGAACTCTCATCATAAAGCTGCCACTGGTTCAAGGTTTGAAGTTTTGAGTGGTGGTATAAATGGGGCCGGCCCCATTGCCTTGTTCTTTTGTTCTAGATCAAAAAGATTTCATTCAAGTAGTTTCTTTTAGCCTTATTTAAATTATATTAGCTTATATAAAGATAAAGGAAAGTTTCTATGTCGATATCTTCCTGGCTTCTATCTCTTTCTTCTAGTAGTTAGCTGGGATTGAGAAAGCTCCGCCCAAAGGTGCTCATATTATGGGCCGGGCACCGGTAGGCTAAAGTCAAGTCAAAACTACGAGAAGGGGGGGATAAGTTTTTTGAAGTTTTCACTGTTTCAAATAAGACTTTTGGTTTGTGTGTATACTATCCTTGGAAGTAAATATTAAACCACGGGACGCTTCCGATCCTCAATTGGAACCCGGGTCAAATCTACAACCAAAAAGACATCAAAAGCTTGGACAGAACGAGAAGTTAGCGAGATGAGTTGCTTTTGTGGGCGTATGTAAAAAGTTGGTCTTTTATGCTTTTCGGCACCCTTTTCGACAAGGACATACGCGTTTGAATTTGAAAGGGAAGACCGTACTGCACTTTCCTGGTAAGCGGCACCGGGATTGCTCAGGTTCAGGATCCCGTGATCGAGAGGTAGAGGTACGCTCGGACCTCGGATAACCTTCGCTATCTTTCTTTCTTCCCGGCCGGAGATGTCGAGTCGTTGGTCCGTCGTCTTTAGTTTTGCATCTTTGTTGACGAAATCAGTACCACGTCCTGTGCGCGTAGCAGGAGAACAAGATGGAAGCGCGCCTGAAGGGGAAGCGGTCCGGCAGGTGGGCGAATCACCATCCGACCTCGCCAATCGGACTTTTAGGGGACTTTCATCCGTCCCCGAGCTTCTGGGCGTTGAAAACCTACTTCCGATTTATCTAGAGAATGCTTAGGTAAACAGCAGCTAGGAAAAGGGTTCGGTTTGAGAGTGTAGGGATAACTCGCGCGTCTCGGTTTTACCTACCCGGTAAAACAAAATTTGACCTTGAGTCGAGGCGCTGAAAGCGATACTCTTTCTAACTGTATGCGAGACTGCATATTTTTTCTTGTTCCGGGGAGGTTTACAAACTCCTTTTCTGTCCACGCCGCTCTTTCTCCTCAGGATGGCAACCTGGCATAGGGGGAAAAGGTTTCAGCCCAGCTTCGAAGTTTCTTTGAGTTCGGCTGATAGAATCCCATCCCTTTCCTGCCCCGTACCCTTGCTCGCTTGCTGCCCTGCGGCTTGCCGACAGCTTGCTTACAGCCGAAACCCACCTGCTTTACCCACACCCTTTCCTGCCTATGCCGCTTCAACGACTGCTGTTCAAGGTTAAAATAATTAGGGTCATCACCTTCTACCCAACTAGTGGAAGTATCCACCTAAAGAAAACTGCAATCGCAATTTATTAACCACTCACAAGACCACCAAGATCTTCGACTGAGCTCCTAAAGGAAAGGTAATCCATCCGACCGGATTTGTTGATATATCGTCCGATGCCGAAGTAAGTTGGAATCATGAAATACGCACAAGAATTGCGAAGGGAGCGAATCCCATCCTCAGCTAAAGGGAAGTCCAGGTCCCTTTTCCTATTCACACTATTTTCCTAGATTTAGTTTAGATGGATTCCTCACCACGTTCTGGTAAACTGGATGAAGAACTACTAGCACGGAAGCTGTGAGGTCCACTGGGAATCCCGAAAGAAATACGAATATGCTAAAGAGCTTTCTTAAAAGGCGATTATCTTGCTCACATACCCATCGAAAGCTCAAAAGCAGAGATGAGTTATTCGGTGGAAAAGGCTCCGAGGAGAAAGGTTAGGTGGACGCACGAATGGAAAGGGGGAAGCAAGAGTGGAGTGCATCGATTGATAATTCATTATAGAATGAGATTCTTCGTTCTTTCTTTTTTAGTTAGCTAGCTTCTCCTCTGGCCAGGTAAAGAAGAGCTCTTGTTCAGGAAGAGAGGGAGGGTAAGCAGTCTAACGTACTGAACAGTAGCGTTAAGGCGCCTCGGACCTTCTTCCTTCGTGCCCGCAAATATGCCTGTCTATTCTCATCCCATCTAATACTTTTGGTCCCGCAGGCCCATCTTCTTATTAGCCCCAGGCTGATATGATAGGAACATTGGTCGACCCGCCCCGAGATCCCCAATCTGAGGGACAACCAGTCACTGCAGGCAAATCCTCGGTGACCCGCGAGACTTTCTTTCGAAAGAGTATCCTTGGCTACGTCGGCAGTCGTCTTCCAAAAGCTATCCCTCGGCCTTCTCAATTGGATCAAAGCTCTTCCACAGATCACTCACCTACTTAGCCGGAGAGAAATGATCAACAAGCAGAGCCAGCTTCACTGATTCACCTTGTAATTGAGTCAATCTTGCTAAATCGGCCACAGTTACCTCCGGCTCAGCTCGACCAAAGGAAACCTTGGTTCTTTCGGAGCCGGAAGATGGACTGAGAGTGAAACCTCTCTTTAGGCCGATCACTCTGTATTCGCTCCGCCCCTCTTTAGCTTCAAGGCAGCATTAGCGAGTGCAAGTCCCTTTCCCTCAGTAGGAAGTCAATCAGTAGCAAGCCGAAGGATTGGCAGAGGGTGAACCTCATATTCGAAAACGTCCGGAAAGAACCTATCTGTTTACAGAACACGCAAAGACATTGGATGGGCAATCTATCATCAAGGTGGTTTCCAGTTTAATTAACTTAGCAGCTTCAAAGCCCGATGCAAGTATTAGTAAACGATATTTATTTGAAATAGGAAGAGAGAAAGTGAGATAAGAATTAGAATAGAATAGATAAGAGAGATTCGTTCTAAACTCGAATGAGACAAGGACAAATCCATTACCAGACTTGAGACAAGGAAAGGACTTCGTTAAACCGGCGCCTATAATATCCACTGCAGCATTTTCAATGCCAACACTCTTCCATAACTTTATGAGATCCACTTCTAACAAAACCCTGAAGTGGAAATGATTTATCATTTGTTTGCAAACGATAGACAAACGGGTCCTGGTTATTTATGTTTAAGTGATAGATAAAGATCGAAATGCGGTTCTGCAATGGTAGTAAGACCAGCAGTTGACCCGGTTTCTATGAACTCATCTGATCCAATGTCATATCCAGTTGACCGGGTCGAACTATCAGCAGTGGAGAAGGCAACAAGAGCACCACAAAACAAAAAAGGGCGGAGATATCACCAGCGGCAGAGGTAGCAACATCTAAGCCAGTATCTGGGCCAGTTGGCTTCGTCGACTCAGCAATTGAAGTGGTTGATCTTAAACCAATTTGTTCATCAGTTGCCCCATTACCCGGTAAACTCTCCTGGATCAATAGCATTGGATCGGGAATGTGGCCATTTCACTATAGCCCATTGATCTACAGCGGATAAAGACTCTTCGACTAAGACATTGCCTTTCTATTTCATTTGTTGACTGTTCACATTTCACTGGCCAGGTTCGAGACTCTCTTCCCTTCGCCCCATCATGCGAGATAGAGGAGATTAGGAAAATGAAAATTTGCAGGGGAAGCCCATCTTTATCAATAAAGAAGAGAGGGCGCGGCGGGAAGAGCTAAACATCGAACGAACAATCTCCTTCGGACCTCAACTCTTCAACTATATTCTGACACCGGGACGCCTGCTCCGCAGAGAGCCTTCCCGCATCAGCCAACAGAGACTCTGCCTCTGGAGCCAGCATCCTGTCATGGAGCACCTTTTTAGAGTCCACCACCAAGTTGTACTAGGCGATCACTCAGCTCTTTGTTGGCAGCCAAAAGCGTGTTAATGAAAATCCTCGTGCTTCGCGAGAGCCATAACGGCCGTGGTAAGCTCCGCCAGAACTACCAGATCACGAACCTACTAGGAAGCCTTTCGCTCTTTTAGATCGTGTAATGCAATCTCAGATCTTCACTTCCTATGCCCCTCTCGAAAGAAAAAGAGATGCTTTCCTCCAATAGCTGAAATAGCTGCGCTTTTTCCTAGTCCGACAACAAGGCATGTCCTTCGCCGTTATGAATGAAAATCGGAAAACAACCGAAAAAACGAAACTTTATCACTTTGGGAACCAAACGGAGGTAGTACAGATAGATCACGGACCAGAGAAGGGTTACGTAGAGACTGCCTTTCCGCTTGTAGGCTTTGCTGGTGTAGTTGATACGGAGTTAGTAGGACCGGTTTGTGAGGAATGTTTCCGTCGATGCTCTTTTCATCCAACTAGAAATATCGTAACGTAAATAGAAGCAGAAATATCAGCAACCGCGGACGGTTCGCCCTTTTTGAAGTACAGGCCTTACTAGCCGACTTGTACTTGTATTGTTGTAAATTGCGGTTTTCCAAGAAGAAGAATGAGCTAAACCAGCCCATGTCTCGAGTCTTCTATCTTCCCTCGCGCTTTTAACCGCTTCCTTGAATTTTGAATTTATCCACCGATCTCCGCTTGTAACTCCACTACACGCTCACTACTCGGCGGGTGATCCTCATAAATATCGTGAGAAGAACGTCCGGCTACCTTGGCCCCCTTGGAAAACTCTATTTAGACGGGAGGGAAGGCGCTATTTAGCATCCCCTAGGATCGGGAATACCCGCCGCTCAGGAACTCAATAACCCCCCGCGCTTCAACCATCTGAGGGGCCTAACAACAGCTTACTTTCTGGCCTCTTCTCCCTTTATGGCTTCTTCCTCGCTCATAGACTCGAGGAGAGAAGAGATCGGTAGCGCCTTACTCCATTCCTAACTAGGAATGGTCGGCGCGTTCTGTGACTCGGCTGGATATTTCATAACTTGGACTGCCAACCCCCCTCCCTCTTTTTACCGGTCAGATCTTTTAGAACCAACCTTTAGTCATTAAGGCGAGTCCGGGCCTATCGGTCGAATAGTTAACTCCTCAATTTAGCAATTGAGTTCTTTCACTCCTGATCCCCGAACATCCAGGAGGGAGCGCTTTTCTTATTATAGGATGCATAGGTGACTACCCTGTAGAATGTGTTGTTATCACCTGCCTGCGGTGTGCCATAAGGGGTCTCCCACTGGGGTAGGTACACGAAAGATGCTCTATCCGCAACCAGAAGGTATGAAAAAAGCTTGGAGATCTTTGTAACATAATAGATTTGCATTAGTCCATGTCGAAAACAGGCAGCTTCTAGCTGATCTGAGATCTACGCATTATCACTCTTTGGAAATAACCTAGCTTTTGAGTATATATTACAAGATTATTCACTGCAAGCATTGCTATTCATTCCTGGCTCTGGGCCATCCTTGGGCATTATCCGTTGAGTGCTCTTCAAATCAAACCTGAGATTTCAACCGAAACCTTAACTTAACAGGGTTCGATATCGCCTAAATGAAAAAGGAAGCAGCCCTTTCTATATGTGCAGGCTCGCGAGAAAGTCTTTGGTCATTGACGACCTCCTCCCCGCCCGCAAACGTTGGCCGAAAGGCTCTTATCTTCCATGGATCACTAATCCACCACTATCCATCCGAACTTTGACAATAGGAAGTAGGAAGATAGCTCTCCCTTCCCTCTCCGTCAGTACTTTCCTCTCGGGGGAACCAATCTGATCCGTCTCAAAATAGATCTCCTGGTGGTGGCGAGCGATGAACCAGGAACGAAGTCCAATCCATTTTCTGAACTAACGAGTGAATCGGTACATAATGTAATCGATTCATCGGCGAAGAACAACTCCTCGATCAAAGCTATCCCCGGTCTCGTTCCCAATAGGATCTAATCAGCTGACGAAAACTCATATCTATCTCTCTCGTCTGATCCTGGCGCTTCGATTTCTGCAAGCTCACCTATTCCTTTCTCCGTTGTTCCCATCAATATCAATGGGTCAATCCCATGCCCCCCAACTGTGACTAGTGGTGGCTATGAGATGGCTTGCTACTGAGCTTCTTGTCTTCCATCTTTCTTTTTTTTTATTGTGGGGTCCGCGCAACAAGAGCGCCTCCTCTTTTTCATTTTATTTAAAAATTCGAAAGAGCGGGGTCTTACTTATTCAGGGGGGATGAAAGAAAAATCAAATAAAGGGATTAGGGGGCTTTATGATCGGAGAAAGAGAAGGGGCATGGTTGGTGTGTCACTGGGTCGGTGAGGGAACCCGTAGGAAGGGGGGACGACCCGCCGAATTCACATCAGAAATCGCCAACATGAACACAAACGAAATCTTGAATTGCGTATAGAAACAAAATGAACCACTTCTATTCTCGGAGCTGAGGTATATGAAGAATGGCTTTTTGGTCCCTTTCGTCCAGTGGTTAGGACATCGTCTTTTCATGTCGAAGACACGGGTTCGATTCCCGTAAGGGATAGGTACTCATTCCCGGCCGCTTTCAGTTAGTGTTCATTGCTGAGTGATCGCTCGCTATCTGGCTGGAAAAGGTGGTCCGGAAGCTTCCTCTCTCCCAGCAAGCAAGACGAGATCACCACTTCTCTCAGTAATGGACTTCCTTTAATTATTTCTTAGTCTTAGATGTCCTTTCATAGATTCTCGAACCTCCGAGAGACAGAATCTCCATGCATGCGTTCTTTCTCTCCTCCCCTCCTAATACCATAGCGGGGGTCCAGTGAGCTCTCCAATAGTGCACCAAAACGGGGCCGGAGAGACGGTAAACCTTAGATCGGCTAAGATCAAATTGAACTGTCTTTGATTGAGGAATAGGATGTTGCTCCATTCCATTCTATTAAATAGAGTAATAAAAGAGCAAGGCCTTTCACTAATAGACATAAGTAACATAGTTGCTCTACGAAGGACCCCCTATTATATTAGGGTATTTATCCCTGACTACGACTACCGTTTGCGTTGAGAGCGAGGACCGAGATAGAAAAATCTATCAACCATTTCTATTATTGTAGATAAAGACTCTTCTAGCAAGCGTTATGAGAAAGTTGCAGCATCCGAGTGGTTGGTTTCGGGGCAAGAGTTGGTAGAATCGAACTCCACTTCCCCTAAACGAAATACCTGAGTTGCCGCGCGTAAGGAGAAGTTATGACCTCCCAGAAGTCTACGGGCAAGCAGTAATCAAAACAATCGAAAATAGGCTTCAATGAGACTCTGCGAAATACCGGCAAAAAGAACCTTTCTGCCTTTCTCGACTCCAACTACCGCCCCCGCAGCGAAACCCGCGCATCGCTACTCTCTCTCGCCGCCACACAGCTTTACTTTGATTCTTTCTCGGATCAACGGTTTACTCTGCTTATGGGAATGCTGCTTCGGGAAAGGAGTGAGGCCGAAAGGCCCTATAATGAACTCAGAATACCCGGCTAAAAAGCTGGATCGGTTCACTTCCATACTAACCAAATCGTAAGCGGAATCATAAACTTCGAATCTAGGATCCGCACCTTCCCTTCAGTATAATATAATTGGCCTAATTGCCTTTTGATTTGAAAATAGGCGTGCTGAACGAAAACATCGCCACATCACGGAAACTCTTCGTGCTTTACTTCTCTCCCTATCTAAGGTTAGGCGGGAAGCTTCATAAGGGCTAAGATGGCATCTTGCTTCCCTTCATAAGCCTATGGTGGTCTCAAGAGCATTGCCGGCTTGTTGAAGAAGGACACCCCATTGTTTGACTGGGTTGAAATCGTCGATAAGCCTCGGTCTCACTTTGGAGTGACTAACCAGCCAACCTAAGGCACCTGAGACCACTTCGCTGATACGCCTTCTTTACATACGATTGATATGGCCCCAAATCTCACAACGAGAGGGAGATTGTTATGCTGAACCCAGCCACTACTCCGGTGGATGTCTGTCTATGAGTTAGCTCTTTCTGCCTCCGAAAAGAAGAATCCGTCATTTTACCAATTCGGACTCCAATGGGCCTAATCTTAGATAGGTTTATTATTATGAAATGAGTACCCGACTTCGCCCAGGTTCTTCTATCCATTTGCATGGGTTACCGGGTCATTTTGTTCGGGATTCCAAACCCGCCTTAGTTTATATGAGTAGTACTAAGATAAGAGTAGTCGCTTTTTTTTTGTTAGGGGCATCTTACGTACTATTATAAAGATAAAGAAGAATCTTCTATAGCAGCCCAGTGTAGGTTATATTGAGATTCGTAGACTCGTGACGCTGAACAACACATTCTAAATAGACCTTGCTCGGGTTCGCCCCACCGCTTATCGTGATTAAAGAGCCGGTCACCGGTAGGCTAGCATAGAGGCTATAGGGTGAAAGAGAACCCCGGCTTCTCCATTGCTGATGTGATGACCCCTCGAGGAGGTTTCTCTTTTTTTTTAAGCGTAAAAAAACTCTATGAACCATAAGTGGGTAGGCTCACTCAGATTCGGATGGGCATATGGTTTCGCGCATAATTACTGTTTTGTCTTCTTGCTATTGAGAGAGTTCAATTTCAATGTCTTTCAGACCTATATCGTAGGTCACGTCCACATAGAAAGGAAGATTATCAGAAAACCCTGGTCTCGAAACGGCCGGACTTTACCTGTTGCTAGCTTTGAAAGCAAAAAACTTAGCGATCTGCAAATCTATATGCTATTACAATCCTAATCCTTATGGGAAAATCAAAATAGAACCTAACCTTTTTGCTGAGGAAGAGAAAGGGAGATCGGCGTTTCCGCTGCGAGGCTCAAAGCGAATAGGCTGGCAGTCTTGAAGCGAAGGAGAATTCTATTTGTTCTTCTATTCCCAAGTTCTAGTCCAAAAAACAAATCCAATCCCACTCTTGGGTGACCTTATCCATTTGGCGGATTTCACACTGGTTACATCAAAAGAGAATGAAGGAGGTTCTACCTAATGCGCCATAACTCCTTCGAGAACGAAATCAAAAATAAAGATTGGGACCTCTCCTCCCCTCCCTAATACCTAATACATAGTTCCGTCTATGGAGCCTAAAGCTTAAACCATGTCATGGCAGTAAGAAGTAAGTTGGCCTAGTCTCTCGCCCAGCTTTCGCCTTCTGAAGTGGCCAAGTTGAAGCGTTCAACGGTTCTTCGGCCTACCGCCTTTCTTTTTTTTTCAAGGTTGAGCTTGTTCAATTGAAGCTAATGCTATGCTGCCCTTCCCTTGTTCAAGAGAAAGCGATTCTTTTTTAGTTACCGACCTAAACAAAAGAGATTAGCCTCTTGATCGATCGATTGATTGGATCGAAGTACGAAGGGGTTGATTGAAGTGTGAGATCAGCCCAAGACTAAGGCCGAGCAACTAGCTGCTGCAAGATTGGACGTCTATCTATCTCACCACGCCCCCTACTCCTATAAGGTATAAGGGCCGGTGGAAGGAATGCTCTGCTCATCTTTGGCCCCTTCGGCTTTTTCAATTCAAAAAGGTAGTGTCTTTTTCCTGGTAAATAGCGTCTTGAAGCAAAGGCATTATTGAAGGAAAGAGATGGCGGGCCGGTCAATTGCATTAGGTAGGAGATGCAGGACCTGTCTTAACCGCAAGTGCATTCGCTATTCGATTCCATCCTCGATCCCACAAAATTTGGATTCCTTTGTATCTCTTCTTTACTTTTAAGTGAGAAGGGGGGGTGACAAAGGGTATACTTTCTTCTCTCTATGTCGCCGTCTCATCAATGAGCGTAGATTAATTAATAGATATGAGATATAGCTTTTGTGCTTGTCAATCTCTATCCCATTCTTCAGGTATAGTTTTCTTTGATCACAGCTCGACAGGTGATCCGTCCTTTCGTCATAAGGCGTGGTCTGACTCTGAGAAAAACCATTCCTGTGTTTAGGTCCCTACTAAGCAGAATTCGTAAACTATGCAAAGGCTATTTGAATTTGAAGACTTTTTTTTTATAGCAATAAAAGCAAAAACAATTCTCAACGCCCTTACGAGGTAGTGATGAGTTAAACTACTCGTGTTGGCATGGAAGTCAGCCCGGTAAACTGATTCCATTCTACTACTAGGGTTCCAACCCTTCCCCTTAGCTCTATAAAGACCTTTTCAACTCAAAAAAAAGATGCTAAAGCTATTTATAGTTGTTCGGAAGGATTCGTTTACTTCCTGCAAATTGCTTATGTAAGAACTAGTAGAAAGAAAGGAATTTAGAAAAAAAAGAAAGAATAAGGATAGGGGCAGCATTGATAGATCGTTGAATGAGAATGCTTGAATGGGAATCGTCTTAGCAACTGGCTATAGACATGAGTCAAAGCCGCCGAGAGAGCATTTTCATGAGAGAGGGACGAGCAAGTGACAGATTGGGAAAAAAATAGGTAGGCCTTTTCTGAGCGGTCATTTAGAAGCCTTGTTAGCGACCCATCATTCTTCCCTAAGCTGTCAGAGTCCGATCGAAGCGAGCAAGAGATAGAAGAATCATCGCTCATAGATGTGAATTGAGAAAGCAAGCCCGAATTATTTTGAATTTGAATTAGGCTCTATAGTCTGGTCCCTGTACCTGGTAAGGTCTGATTGTTATCTGTAAGTCTTGTTTTGACCGCGGGAAGGTGAACTTTGCAAAAGTGCTTATTTGGTTGGGAAAAATAAGACTTCTGACTCCCCCGAAAAAAAGTTTCAGCTATTGATGTAGCCTCTTGTCGATACTACTAGTCTTGTCGCTACCTACTCGATAAATCCCTTCTATACTACTCAACAGAAGGAAAAATCCCATCAAGATAGATTGAATCGACGACCTATACTTAAACTAAAGGCACAAGGGAATCAAGAGTTCAAGAGCACAGAACAGAGGAAATGCACATGGGTCTCCTTGAAGAACGAAGTCTAAGATAAAGAAAGGTAGAGTGGGCGCACTTTTGCTCTGCTTGGATTGGCATGGCTGTCCCCCTTTGCTAGTGGAGGCTCGGCCTTTGACTCCGCTTGCCTCTACTTGACTTTTCATGTCAAGCGTACAAGTGTAGTTTAGTGGGATTGACTTCTAAAGACAGGATTTTTCATCTCCCCTGTATAAGTCGACGTCTTAACCTGACTTCCTGAGCTCAGTTGATTGTTGAAGCAGTAGCTCTGGATCGAGAGAGCTGGGTGCTTACCTTATTATTTAATATTTAATTATGAAAAGGAGAAAGGGCTTTTTTTATAGAGAGAGATGAGTCAGGGGGGTTTGCTGGCTAACTCGTGCAATCAACGACAAATTCCTTCGCCTTAGTAAGCTAGCTTTGTAAGCTAAGCAAGCCTGGTTCTCCGGGCTTTCTCCCTTCTCGACCAGACGAAGGAGATATGAATTCCATTCAGGCGGGTAAGGGCTTGACCGTGTCTTTTCTCGGGTCGGAGGCGAAAACTGGAAAGTTCATCATTCAGTGGTGGGCTGTTCATAGAAAAGAAGGCGTCGCCCAACGAGTGGCAGATCTGGATAGAGTCTCGCTCATAGAAGAAGAGTACGCGCGCTACGGCTTAGGCAGTTGATCGGATCAGATAGCCCTTCGGGCAACCAACCAAACCCGGCACATCCAATTCCATTCCGATCAACAACTTGGAGGTATGGCTGAGTGGCTTAAGGCATTGGTTTGCTAAATCGACATACAAGAAGATTGTATCATGGGTTCGAATCCCATTTCCTCCGGCACGGAAATGAAAGGGGCGGGCGAAATTACGTGAGAGAAAGAACCTCTTGGTTGAGTCCAGTCCCCCGAATAGCACTACTTAGTGACTAGGATCCGAAGGAGTTGCGCCTTGTTTTTCTTTGACCGGCCTATCTTCTTTCTATAAGCAAGCTCCCTCCGGCCGTCCAGGGACTGGACGGCTCTCGGTTCTTGAGCATGTTGGGGGATTAGGCGGCAGTTGAAAGATCGAAAGCTAGACGAACAAGCGAAAAAGCCTATATATATATTAATATTAGTCAAGGGCCTTTCCCTTACTAGTTAAGTGGTAAGGTAGGGCGCTATTCGATGAAGAAA